CTTTTCTAAGTGGAGACAGAATGAAACGACCATAATAAAGACGCTTACTATCTACTCTTGATTCAACACACTTCCACTGTAGTGTTTGGGTGGATCCTGTTACCTCCTCTCGAACCATAATAGATTAGTATTTATTTGATCATTGAATCGTTTATTTCTCTTGAAAGCGGTTTAATTCTTTTACAGACGTCTTTTTTTAGGAGGTCGACATCCATTATGCGGCATAGGTGTTACATCGCGTATACAACTTAACCGTACACCACTTTTAGCAATGGCTCGTAATGCGGCATCTCTTCCGCTACCAGCCCCTTTTACCATAACTTCTGCTCGTTGCAAACCCACTGTACGAATAGCATCTACTGCTGTTCTTTGACCGGCATAGGGTGATGCTTTTCTTGAGCTTTTGAATCCACAAGTACCTGCGGAGGACCAAAAAACCACCCGTCCTTGTGGGTCTGTAACAGTTATAATGGTATTGTTGAAACTGGCTTGAACATGAATAACCCCTTTTGTTATTCTACGTGCACTCTTCCGTAAACTAAAACGGGCATTCCTACGCAAACCAATACGCACTTTCTTACGTGAACCTATTTTTGGTATAGCTTTTGTCATATTTTATTATCTCATAAATATGAGTTAGAAATAACAAAAAGAAAAAAAGATACAAAGATATCCGTTTCAGGGTTAAATATATCCTTTACTTTAATTTAGGGATTCGGAATTTAGACATTTCTGTGGGTACTTTTTTTTTACTTTTTAGAAAGGAAAGCTCCCTTTTCGAAAGATTACCCCTGTCTTTGTTTATGCTTCGGATTGGAACAAATGACTCTAATTCGCCCACGCCTACGAATCAGTCGACATTTTGTACAAATTTTACGAACGGAAGCTCTTATTTTCATATTTAGGTATTCCTTTCTTAAACTATGAATCTACTCTTTGGGAAAAAATAAGCCTCTTCACTTAAATTTTGAAATTTGGAATTTATTATCCTAGAAAAACCTAATCCTTTGAATCTTTGGTATCCTTCAAATCTTCAGTATCCTTCGAGTCTTCGGTACGCTTCGAATCCTTATGGGGAAGTCTATAAATTATACGCCCCTTGCTTGAATCATAACGACTTACTTCAATTTTGACCCTATCCCCCATCAGTATTCGTATAGAACTGGATCGGATTTTTCCTGAAATATAGCCCAGGATGATGGTATCATTCTCTAAGCGAACTCGGAACATTCCGTTGGGTAGGGCTTCCGTAACTAAACCTTCGAAAGTAACTTTTGCTTCTCTCGGGTTTTTTTTTTCTCTCCTATTTTTTTTTTCTGTCATATTTTTTTCTCCTATTTTTCTATTTGCATTTTCAAAATAGGAAGTTCGAGATAGAATTCGGGTACTATAGGCGGGGCCATTACCATATATAACATAAGACTTCTCCCCCAATTCTGTTTAGTCGAGCTTCTCGATCTGTCATTATACCTTGAGAAGTAGAAAGAATAGCAATTCCCATTCCGCCCAAAACCTTAGGAATTCCTTGATAGTTAGCATAAATTCGTAAGCCAGGTCGGCTGATACGCTTTAAAAAGGTTCTAGTTCTATATATTCCCTTTCTAGTCCTTCTCTTTTGATGTCGCAAAGTTGAAACCAAGAAATATCTGTTACTTTCTTGATGTTTCCGAACACTTTCAATAAAACCCTCTCGTAGAAGTATTTTAACAATGTTTTCGGTAATATTTGTAGATACTACTCGAACAGTTCCTTTTTTACTCATGTCTGCGTTTCTTATAGAGGTTAGTAAATCAGCAATAGTGTCCTTGCCCATAAGACTCTAATTCTAGGTTCCTCCTAATTTTTAGATAATCAACATGTTTTCCTTTTTCTTTTTATTTTGGATTTTAAAGCATATACGTAAAACACAATCTACTAATTTTTTCTTTGATCTATATCTCATCTACTAGTATTTATAATACTTCAGGAGCTAATGAAACTATTTTAGTAAAATTCAATTCTCTCAATTCTTCGGCAATCGCGCCAAAAACTCGAGTTCCTTTTGGATTTCCTTTTTGATCAATGATAACTGCTGCATTGTCATCATAGCGTATTATTATACCGTCTTCACATTTGAATTCTTTACATGTACGTACAATTACAGCTCGAATTACTTCGGATCTTTCTAGCGGCATTTGGGGCACTGCGTCTTTGATTACCGCAACAATAACATCACCAATACGAGCATATCGCTGATTACCAGCAGCTCCTATGACTCGAATACACATCAATTTTCGAGCTCCACTGTTATCCGCTACATTTAAAAGGGTCTGAGGTTGAATCATATTATTTGGATTTCAATTTGTTATTTCACTGCAAAGGAATGAAAGATATATTGTCTCTCCAGAAGAAAAACCTGGGGTTTTTTCTCTTCAATACTCCTTTTTTTTGGGGGGGGTCTATATCTCTAATCTAAGAAATTGGCTTCGTATGGGCATTTTACTGGCAGCTATGGAGATAGCTGCTCTAGCTATAGTTTCAGATACTCCGCTCATTTCATAAAGTATTCGACCTGGTTTAACAACGGCTACCCAATATTCGGGGGATCCCTTTCCTGAGCCCATACGTGTTTCTGTGGGTCTTAGTGTAACCGGTTTGTCGGGAAATATACGTACCCATAGTTTTCCACCACGACGTGCATATCGTGTCATTGCTCTTCGTCCTGCTTCTATCTGTCTCGCTGTAATCCAAGCGGGTTCAAGTACTTGAAGAGCATATCTACCAAAACAAATACGATTGCCTCGGCAGGATTTTCCCTTCATTCTTCCTCTATGTTGTTTACGAAATCTAGTTCTTTTGGGGTTATAGTCGATGGTTCTTTTTTAGTTCCATCTCTACTGCAAAACTGGACATGAGAGTTTCTTCTCATCCAGCTCCTCGCGAATGAAATGAGAAAGCGTGTAAATTTCTCTAATTCCATAATATTCAAAAATATTACGGATAGATACACATCAATATATAATAGAATAGGTTTTTTTATTTTGCATTTCTTAAAATAGAAAAATATATAGTCAAGAAAGAAGATCTAGAATATATACAAATTTTATATTTGTAGATAATGTAATCTGTCTTTTTTATAAGGAATATCCTTATTTTTACCCTTATTGAATCATAGTAAAGTATTCTAATCCAATAAAGATTTCGCGGGCGAATATTTACTCTTTCTTGTCTTATTTGTTAATTTATAACCTTATCAAATAAAGCAATTTTTTTGGTTTGTTCCGCCATCCCACCCAATGAAGTATTAGGATTCTTTTCAATAAAATCAATCCTATGCAGTCATAGGTTTTGTCGTTCCCACAGCTTCTCCTTTAATGGTTAGGTTTGAATCCTGCAACGGAGCTTCCAAACTTTCCGAGTTAATTTTCTCAGTTTTATTAACCTGGGCTGCTCTTTATTATTGCTTAAAATTTTTATTTATTGTTTCACAAAATTACGATTTTTAATTCTCTCTTATTTTTATTATTTTATTATATTGATGCTTTATCACATTGCCTTTTATGATGTAATTCATAGACCATACACATTGGAATCTTATATCTTTCTTATTCTTCTTCCTTCTATCTATCATCCCTCCTTTTATCCACATCCCTTTAGTTTTGTTTCACAACCTAGAATCCGGTTTCTTTTTTAGAGAAAAAAATGCAGTTGCTACAACTATATGATAGATCTACTCATTTATGATAGATGTATTTATTCACATAGTGACTGTTTCTTTGTTAGGATCTCGACAATACGAAGCAATAGGTTGGTTATTAGTTAATTTTCTATAATTACTAAGTTTTTTTCTATTTTTAGTAGGGTTCGCTCAATTTTTTTGTTTTTTTTTTTTTGAGTTTCCTTTTTTGACCCTAAAGAAAAAACTAACGAGTCACACACTAAGCATAGCAATTATATTAAAAGATTTATCAATTTTCATTAAATCTTATAGAAAGAGGTATAATTTCTTCTTTTTTCTGGGATTTTTGGAAAAATAAGGCTCTTGTCTTTTTTATTTTATCACTGGCCAGAATGAGAAGACAAGGTTAGTTATTCTTCTACGAATATCCAAATTTTTACACCTAATACTCCATAGATAGTTCGAATTGGATAGCAGCAATAATCAATTTTAGCGCGAATTGTTTGGAGGGGAAGTCTACCCTTTTTGATGCATTCGGCACGTGCAATTTCTTTCCCTCCTAGACGGCCTGCAATTTTGATTTTTACTCCCTTTATATCTGCTTTTTTAGTTAATTCAATGGCTTTTTTCATTGCCTTTCGGAATGAAACTCTATTTTTTAATTGGAAAGCTATATATTCCGCAAGAATGTTAGGTTGTCTATAAGGTTCTTTAACTTTTTCGATAGCAATATTAAGTCTCTGGTTTACAGAATTCACTTCCTTTTGGATATCTCTCTCTAATTCTTCGATTGCTCCTTTTTTCTTTAATAAATTTGGGAATCCAATATGGATTATAACGTGAATTGTATCGATTTCTTTTTGAATTTCTATATGTGTAATTACTTCGGAACTTGAGTCTGATTCTATTTTTCTATTTGAACTTTTTTTCCTATTCTTTTGTATATAGTTCTTGATACAATTCCGTATTTTTTGATCTTCTTGTAGACCTTCAGAATAATTTTTTGGTTGTGCGAACCAAAAGGAATGGTGATTTTGGGTTGTACCAAGTCTGAAACCGAGTGGATTTATTTTTTGTCCCATATTTTTCTATTCTATTTTTTTTTTACTGGGAATCGAAATCTTAGGTTGATCTAAAAGTTATTTAGATTTCTTTACTATATTTAGTACAATTGTTATATGACACATGGTTTTTTTTATAGGAAAACCACGTCCTCGAGCCCGAGGTCTGAATTTTTTCATAATAGTACTCCTACTCACTTCGGCTTTTGTTATGAATAAATTAGCTTTGTCGAAATCCCTATAATGAGTAGCATTTGCTGCTGCCGAATAAACCAACTTTAAGATGGGATAAGATGCTCGATAAGGCATGAGGTTCAGTATCATAACGGTTTCCTCGTAGTAACGCCAGCGAATCTCATCAAGAACTCTTTGCGCTTTAAAAACAGACATATGTATGCGTTTTTGTGCTTTGAAAACCCGTTCGAACTTAAGTAGACGATCAGTTGGAACTTTTCTTGCGAGTTTCCGTAGCCCGTTCTTCTTCTTCTTTATCCTAGGGATATACTTTACCAATTTGAAACTTGTCATAAATAAGGTTATTCCCCGCCTACCTTTACTTTATTTGAATCCTATAAATTTTGTTTATTCTGAATCTTTCTATTCTGAATTCAGTTAACGACGAGATTTAGTATCCTTTCTTGCACTTTCATAACTCGTGAAATGCCGAGTAGGCACGAATTCCCCCAATTTGCGACCTACCATAGGATTTGTTATGTAAATAGGTATATGTTCCTTTCCATTATGAATCGCGATTGTATGGCCAACCATTGCGGGTAGAATGCTAGATGCCCGGGACCACGTTACTATTGTTTCTTTCTCCTCCTTCATATTGACCTTTTCGATTTTTGTCAATAAATGACGAGCTACAAAAGGATTCGTTTTTTTTCGTGTCACAGCTGATTACTCCTTTTTTTTTTTCATTTTAAAGAGTGGCATCCTATGTCCACTATCTCGATCGAGGTATGGAGGTCAGAATAAATAGAATAATGATGAGTGGAAAAAAGAGAAAATCCTTTAGCTGGATAAGGGGCGGATGTAGCCAAGTGGATCAAGGCAGTGGATTGTGAATCCACCATGCGCGGGTTCAATTCCCGTCGTTCGCCCATCGCATTATTGCAATGCAATTTTCCATATTCCTAGTTACGTATTTACTTACGGCGACGAAGAATAAAACTATCACTATATTTTTTCCTTTTCCTAGTTCTTCTTCCAAGCGCAGGATAACCCCAAGGGGTTGTGGGTTTTTTTCTACCAATGGGGGCTTTCCCTTCACCGCCCCCATGGGGGTGGTCCACAGGGTTCATAACTACCCCTCTTACTACGGGGCGTTTACCTAGCCAACACTTAGATCCGGCTCTACCCAAACTTTTTTGGTTCACCCCAACATTACCCACTTGTCCGACTGTTGCTAAGCAGTTTTGGGATACCAAACGGACCTCCCCAGATGGTAATCTTAAAGTGGCCAATTTACCCTCTTTTGCAATCAGTTTCGCTACAGCACCTGCTGCTCTAGCTAATTGCCCACCCCTTCCACGTGTGATTTCTATGTTATGTATGGCCGTGCCTAAGGGCATATCGGTTGAAGTAGATTCTTCTTTTTTCTCAAAAAACCCCTTCCCAAACTGTACAAGCTTCTTCCAAAGCATACGGCTTTCTAGATGTATATGACGATCTCTAGACAGATGGATCTTATATGAATCGTATGATGAAGTACCACATGAGTGGATATATAGAAAAGGAATCCAAATCTGCCGAATCGCTCATGTTATGATCTTCTACATCCTAGGTCTCCGCGTTCCGTCATCTGGCTTATGTTCTTCATGTAGCATTCAGATCGAATGACTCTATGAAATTACGTCGATACTTCCACATATTATGGGTAACGTAGGAGACATCCCTATTTTCACCCGGGGGTCTTAATTACCACTGCTTAGCTTTCAATTCGCCTCTGACCATCAAATTAAATGTGAATAACCCGTCCTCCTCTCTTTGAAACAAGGGGCGCTTCCGGTTCTGTGCGTGCTTCAAACAATTTTGTCTTCTCCATATTACCATATCTCTAGAGTCAATAATTTTCTATGAGGAACTACTGAACTCAATCACTTGCTGCCGTTACTCAACAGTTTTCTGTTGAGGTCTATCCCGTAGAGGTAGTCAAATTGGATCAGTGATCGATTTCTAGGTTTCGTCGTAAACCTAATTGGTTACTTCCAATTACGTAAATCAATAGTTCAAACCGCACTCAAAGGTAGGGCATTTCCCATTGATATAGGAACTTTTGTACCAGAAACAATAGTATCTCCAATTATAGCCCCTCTGGGATGTAAAATATATCTCTTCTCACCATCCCCATAGTGTATGAGACAAATGTATGCATTTCGATTAGGGTCGTATTCTATGGTTACGATTCTACCAGATATGTCTTTTTGATTCCGTCGAAAATCGATTTTACGGTATAGGCGCTTATGACCTCCCCCTCTATGCCTTGCGGTAATGATTCCTCTGGCATTACGACCTTTACCACAACGGTGCCGTCCATGGATCAATTTATTTCGTGGATTGGATTTCACTTGCCTGTCTACGGTTCCCTTGCGTGTGCTCGGGATAGGTGTTTTGTATAAATGTTTCGCCGTATTATTAAGTATTCTCCTTTAGTTCTTTTCTCTATCTAGAAGTGGAATAGAATAACCCGGTTGAAGGGTAATGATCATACGTCTGTAATGCATTGTATGTCCCAGAATAGATCCCATTCTTCTACCCTTTCCGGGTAGTCGATGGCTA